TAAATGGAAGGGTGAGAGAAAGATAGAAAAAGAATATCAATGATATAAAATTCCAATATGTAAGGTCTATGAGTCATCTCATATAAAGGGAATGTAATAAAGCATCAATACTGATTAATCCATAATTAGACAAATCCATGCATAGAACAAAAAATCAAGAGCCCCGAGCCAATAAAGACTGAGAAGGTTGACTCAAAATTTCCTTAGGGGCTCCGTTGTAGAATTCAGACCTAACCATTAATCGAGAAGTGGTGGGAACGACAGAACCTGTGAATGCATAAGATTCTATTGAAAGCGAATCCTAATGATTCATTGGGTAGGATGGCGGAACGAACCAGAAACCTATTCGTTTATTCTGAGAGATCATGTGATAGACTAATCTTACAACTGAATGTTGAAAGAGTAAATATTCGCCCGCGAATTTTTTTTTTCTAAATAAAATTTTAGTCGATTCAATAGAATAATAAAAGGCAAAAGAAAATAAAGATTATAACGTTATACCAAAACAACATTATCTATAAATAGAATAGATTTAGAATTATTAATCTATTAGATGAATAGATGAAATTTAAAATAATCCCACGATTCCGTATATTATTCACCGTGTATATTATTTTTTAATCGTTTAATTCGCGAGGAGCTGGATGAGAAGAAACTCTCATGTCCGGTTCTGTAGTAGAGATGGATGGAATTGATAACCAACCATCAACTATAACCCCAAAAGAACCAGATTCCGTAAACAACATAGAGGGAGGATGAAAGGAATATCTTATCGAGGTAATCGTATTTGCTTCGGTAGATATGCTCTTCAAGCGCTTGAACCCGCTTGGATTACATCTAGACAAATAGAAGCAGGGCGGCGCGCGATGACACGAAATGCCCGTCGCGGTGGAAAAATATGGGTACGCATATTTCCAGACAAACCAGTTACAGTAAGACCTACAGAAACACGTATGGGTTCGGGGAAAGGATCTCCCGAATATTGGGTAGCTGTCGTTAAACCCGGTAGAATACTTTATGAAATGAGTGGAGTAGCAGAAAATATAGCTCGAAGGGCTATTTCAATAGCGGCATCTAAAATGCCTATACGAACTCAATTCATTCTTTCGGGATAGGAATGTAGAAACAAAGGAAAAGGGGTTTTTTGGATGAGAAAAAAATGAAGGTTTCTTTTTTTGTTTTGAACAAATAATATTTCTTTTTTTTTATTTAGACCTTGGCATTGAAAAAGAAAAAACCGATAAAAAAAAAAATGATATGATTCAACCTCAAACCCATTTGAATGTAGCGGATAACAGCGGGGCCCGAGAATTGATGTGTATTCGAATCATAGGAGCTAGTAATAGACGATATGCTCATATTGGTGATGTTATTGTTGCTGTAATCAAGGAAGCAGTACCAAACACACCTCTAGAAAGATCAGAAGTGATTCGAGCGGTAATTGTACGTACTTGTAAAGAACTCAAACGCGACAACGGTATGATAATACGATATGATGACAATGCTGCAGTTGTTATTGATCAAGAAAAAAATCCAAAAGGAACCCGAATCTTTGGCGCGATCGCCCGGGAATTAAGACAGTTAAATTTTACTAAAATAGTTTCATTAGCACCTGAGGTATTATAAGGTAAGACCGTAATATAGTATTTGAATAAGACTGATTTATTAGTAGATTGTTTATCTATCATGTATATACCTTTTAAAATTAACTTTTAAAATTAATAAATATTTTATAATTCAGAAATAAAGAAAAAATAAAAAGAGCATGTTGATTATATCAAAATTCGGGGGCAACAAAAATCTTAGTTTATCATGAGTAAAGACACTATTGCTGACATAATGACCTCTATACGAAATGCTGACATGACTAAAAAAAGAACAGTTCGAATACCATCTACTAACATCACTGAAAATATTGTTAAAATCCTTTTACAAGAAGGTTTTATTGAAAACGTGAGAAAACATCAGGAAAGCAATAAATATTTTTTGGTTTTAACCCTACGACATAGAAGAAATAGGAAAGGACCATATAGAACTGCTTTAAATTTAAAACGGATCAGCCGGCCCGGTCTACGAATATATTCGAACTATCAACGAATTCCTAGAATTTTAGGTGGGATGGGAATTGTAATTCTTTCTACTTCTCGAGGTATAATGACAGACCGAAAGGCTCGAATAGAAGGAATAGGCGGCGAAATTTTGTGTTATATATGGTAATCTTTCTGATAGCCGAATTATACGCGGAACTTTCATATTTGTGAAAAAAGAGAAATGACAAGTTTATAGTATTACCCCTCTTACATTAGTTGATACGTCAAAGGGATTTTACCTAGAATGAAACGAAACAACAAAAATGGATTCATGAGGGTTTAATTACGGAACAACTTACCAATGGTATGTATCTTACGGGCTCGTTTAGATAATGAAAAGATAATTCTGGGTTTTTTAGTAAAGGATTGGGCGTAGTTTTATACGTAGACTACCAGGAAATATAATAAAAATTGAGTTAAGTCCTTATGATTCAACCAAAGGATATATAATTTATAGACTCAAAAGTAAAGATTCGAATGATTAGGTGATTTTTTTTTTCAATTTCAACATTCTTTCGTGGGGATACAATTCGAAGTTAAAAATTTCAAGAAACTTATTTTCTTCCAATAAGTAAATTCTGAATTAAGAAAAGGAAGTACAAATATGAAAATAAGGGCCTCTGTTCGTAAAATTTGTGAAAAATGTCGATTGATCCGTAGGCGGGGACGAATTATAGTAATTTGTTTCAACCCGAGACATAAACAAAGACAAGGATAATCTTTTTAAAAGAAAAAAGACTCTCGAAATCTAAAGGACCCGATGTACAAATAAATAAGTAAAAAAAAATATATAAGGATCTGTTTTGACATGAAATGGATATATCCATATATCTCTGACTTATATTTATGAGATGATAAAATATGGCAAAACCTATACCAAAAATTGGTTCACGTAGAAATAGACGTATTGGTTCACGTAAGAATGCGCGCAGAATACCCAAGGGAGTTATTCATGTTCAAGCAAGTTTTAACAATACCATTGTGACGGTTACAGATGTACGGGGTCGAGTAATTTCTTGGTCCTCCGCCGGAGCTTGTGGATTCAAGGGTACAAGAAGAGGTACACCATTTGCCGCTCAAACCGCAGCAGGAAATGCCATTCGGACCGTAGTGGATCAAGGTATGCAACGAGCAGAAGTCATGATAAAAGGCCCGGGTCTCGGAAGAGATGCGGCATTAAGAGCTATTCGTAGAAGTGGTATACTATTAAGTTTCATACGCGATGTAACCCCTATGCCACATAATGGCTGTAGGCCCCCTAAAAAAAGACGTGTGTAAAAATAAAATAAACATTGAAGAGATTTCAAGAGAAATAAATAATTCAATGATTTGATCAAATAATATACTATGGTTCGAGAGAAAGTAACAGTATCTACTCGGACACTACAGTGGAAGTGTGTTGAATCAAGAGCAGACAGTAAGCGTCTTTATTATGGACGCTTTATTCTGGCCCCACTTATGAAAGGTCAAGCCGATACAATAGGCATTGCGATGCGAAGAGCTTTGCTCGGAGAAATAGAAGGAACATGTATCACACGCGCAAAATCTGAGAAAATACCACATGAATATTCTACCATAGTAGGTATTCAAGAATCCGTACATGAAATTTTAATGAATTTGAAAGAAATTGTATTGAGAAGTAATCTGTATGGAACTTGTAACGCGTCTATTTGTGTGAAGGGTCCTGGATATGTAACTGCTCAAGACATTATCTTACCACCTTCGGTGGAAATCGTTGATAATACACAGCATATAGCTAACCTAACAGAACCAATTAATTTGTGTATTGAATTACAAATCGAGAGGAATCGCGGATATCGTATAAAAACGCCAAATAACTTTCAAGACGGAAGTTATCCTATAGATGCTGTATTCATGCCTGTTCGAAATGCGAATCATAGTATTCATTCTTATGTGAATGGGAATGAAAAACAAGAGATACTTTTTCTCGAAATATGGACAAATGGAAGTTTAACTCCTAAAGAAGCACTTCATGAAGCCTCCCGGAATTTGATTGATTTATTTATTCCTTTTTTACATGCAGAAGAAGAAAACTTACATTTAGAAAACAATCAACATAAAGTTACTTTACCCCTTTTTACTTTTCATGGTAGATTGGCTAAACAAAGAAAAAATAAAAAAGAAATCGCATTTAAATATATTTTTATTGACCAATCAGAATTGCTCCCCAGGGTCTATAATTGCCTCAAAAGGTCCAATATACATACATTAGTGGACCTTTTGAATAACAGTCAAGAAGATCTTATGAAAATTAAACATTTTCGCATAGAAGATGTAAAACATATATTGAACATTCTAGAAAGATAAAAGCATTTCGAATAAAGTGTTTGGGGTTATTTATTTATTTTTCTAAAGTTTTGTCTAAACAGATAAAAATTAGTTTTGAATCTTTAGCCCAATCCATATATTCGGAATAGGTCTAAAATTAAATTGAATAAATTAAATTGAATAGATGTATCTAGGGAAAATTCACTTTGAAGCGACTATTCCCTAGATACACATGTCGTAATCTATTTTTTATTTCACAATCGAATCAATTTAAAAAAGACCTAAAGTTAAGGACTTTTCAATAGGTAGTGTTGCTCCAATACCCAACCAAAGGGCTACTGCAGTACCAATCAAAAAGACGGTTGTCGCTACGGGACGACGAAATGGATTTTGGAATTTATTAACATTCTCCAAAAAAGGTACTGTTATTAATCCCGCAGGTACTGAAACCATTAAAAGAACACCCAATAACTTATTTGGCACTGTACGAAGTATTTGAAATACGGGAAAGAAATACCATTCAGGCAATATTTCCAAAGGAGTTGCAAATGGATCTGCGGGTTCACCAATCATTGATGGTTCTAGAACCGCTAAGCCTACGTTACATGCAATAGTACCTAAAATTACTACTGGAAAAATATATAAAAGATCGTTTGGCCATGCGGGCTCTCCGTAATAATTATGACCCATCCCCTTAGCCAATTTAGCTCTTAACACAGGATCGTTCAAGTCAGGTTTTTTTGTTATTAGGATAGGTGAATTATTCTAGATCCATCCCCCGAAAGAACTGGACATGATAATTTTTCATCATCCAGCTCGAGCACGAATCAAATGGATACATATAAAAATCAAATGGATACATATAAAAACAATCAATATATTATCCACACATATATGAATGATTCTATGTAATAAAAAGGATTCCCTTTTTCGCAGTTGCAACAACTACCCATTGCAAGGAATTCAGTTCTTACAGATAAATGCTCAATACCCAAGTAGGCTTACAAAATTGATCATGATCAAATGCTTTATGGGTCGTCTCAGATCTTGCAATTGGCCTTTATCCCCTAAAATAAAATATCGAGACTTTTTACATACAAAGCAAAGAATTTACTTGTTACTAATATAGTCTAGCCTCTGTTCTTCTTTAGATCCCTTGTTTCACTCCGATAGTATCATAAATCGAGTCAATGCAGAGGAAATGAATACATTTCAATACTATTTAGTAAGTGAAATATATAAAACATAATCTGGATTATGCCAATCACTTATTCTACTGGATCTTACGGAGCCTATTCATATCATACACGACATGATCGGGTCTGATCATAGAAAAGATTCTCTTCAAACGAACCGGCCTATCTTCTGTATGGGGCTTACGCGGTGGTTGGAACAAAGACACATTGTTTTGTTGTGAATTCAAATGTGGCAGATAGATAAGGGCATATATCTGCAAGGCCCGATCAATAGTTCAAGTCACACACTCCCATAATCCATTTTATCTTCGGAAAATTCGCTTCAACTATGAGTGTCAAAAAAATAATAAATTTTTGTAGAGTTGAAGAGAAATATCCCAATACATGTCTTATTCTTTTCAATAATCCATATTTGTAGCAATGAAATACTATTGTTCCTACCCAGTGATAAATGATTGATTACAAATTCGGATGTATTCTTTATAAAGGACCAGAAATACCTTGCTTACGTATCATTGGGAAGTGCATTAACATAAATACGGCAGTAAGAAGAGGTAATACAAAAGTGTGTAAACTATAAAAGCGAGTCAAAGTGGATTGTCCCACACTAGCACTTCCGCGTAATAACTCTACCAGGGGCGAGCCTATTACAGGAATAGCATCTGGTACGCCTGTTACAATTTTTACTGCCCAATAACCAATTTGGTCCCAAGGTAAGGAATAACCAGTTACACCAAAAGATGCGGTCAATACACCCAAAACCACACCTGTAACCCAAGTCAATTCGCGAGGTTTTTTAAAGCCACCGGTGAGATAGACACGAAATACGTGCAGGATCATCATTAGGACCATCATACTTGCCGACCATCGATGAATTGATCGGATTAACCAACCGAAATTAGCTTCAGTCATTATATATTGAACAGAAGCAAAAGCCTCTGTAACGGTCGGACGATAATAAAAAGTCATAGCAAACCCTGTAGCTACTTGTACTAAAAAACAAGTAAGCGTAATTCCTCCGAGACAATAAAATATGTTGACGTGAGGAGGAACATATTTACTAGTTATATCATCGGCAATTGCCTGAATCTCAAGACGTTCTTCGAACCAATCATAGATTTTATTGAGATAGGTAAATCAAGGAAACCCCCCCCCGGAGAACCGTATATGAAAATTTCATCTCGTACGGCTCAAACAGAAACGCCCAAATACTAGTTCTAACGGATGTGTGTAATAGAAAGTTTGAAATTTTTTAATTCTATGATTCAATTTTTTCTGAAGATATGAAAGAATAAAAATCCGAAAGCTCTTCTTTGTGGTTATAATGCCAAAAAATCAAGTCGGCTCATTCGTTTGATCGTTATAGGCCTCTTGAATCTTCTATTTACCTATTATCTTTGGTGTTATTTATCTGTAATGCGGCTTTACTGCTGTTTTCTTTATTATTGATAGGAATTCTCTTGTTAAGACCCTATGGATTGATTAAAACCTCAGATTCATACTAGAACCACGATGATTCAATAAAACCTTTTCAAACTAAGCTCCAAAATTCCCTGAGTAAGAATCATTGGATCATCACTTATTCAATGAATAGATATACTGACTAAAAATCCAAAGAAACCTTTGTCCTTTGATCAAAATAAGCATAAACTAAAGTTTGAAAGAATACAAATTTTTCTATTTAGAACTTCGAACTCTTTTAAAAAATTTTTTGAAGTCCGGACACGAGGTCTGACTATTAAGTATGAATCATAGTTCTAATACTTTAGTAATCTATTTCATATATTCCGTGCTCCAGATACTAGAATGAATATCCGACGAAGTAAAACCATCTCTATCAAGATGACAGCCCCATTCTCTGTCCTATCCATAGGATCAATTATACCAAGTCACACACTCATATTCCGGAAATACAGAAACAAAGAAATTCCACGGTCGAACTACCAAAATAGAATGGGATAAAAATCAGAAACCTAAAGGCTTCACTTTGTATTGAAAAAGCTAGTTAATGGTTCTTATCAATCTAATTCATTGCAATTCCATCCAGTAAAATGGAAGAATTATAAATCTCCAAAATAATAGATAGGAATATCGCAAATAGAGCCATTGCGAGACCCATCAAAGGAGTAGTTCCCCACCCGGGAGCTACTTTACCATATTCTGAATTCAATGGTTTCAATAAACTCCCTGCATTAGTTCGTTTTGGACGGCCAGATCTAGAATTACCCTCAATGGTTTGTGTAGCCATAATATTTTATATTCAGTAAGGTCTGTTGACTTTGTATACCATTCCGTTGTAAATAAATGATCTTATCATAGATCCATTGTGGTCTTAAAACTATATAATGTCTTAAAACTATATAATAATGGAAACAGCAACCCTAGTTGCCATCTTTTTATCTGGTTTACTTGTAAGTTTTACTGGGTACGCCTTATATACTGCTTTTGGGCAACCCTCTCAACAACTAAGAGATCCATTCGAGGAACACGGGGACTAGTTGAAGTAATGATCCTCCCAATATTGGGAGGATCATTACTTTCAATTGAGATAATGAAAAATCATTTCACCTTTTTAGTTGGAACTTTAGGCGGTTCTCGAAAAAAGATAGCGAAAAAAATTATTCCTAGAGTTGAGACTAAAAGGAATGTATAAACCAATGCTTCCATAGATTCGATCGTGGTTTACAATTATAGCTTCCATACCTGTTTATTTGGGATCGTCTCCCGGATAAATAAAGAACAAAAGTCAAAGATAAGGCAGTGATTCAAATCAAGATTTATCCGGTACCCTATATCAAATCAAAAAAAGAAAATAACAACGAAAAGTAACTAGTAACAAAGGGATATTGTATCAGACTACCTGTCTTCTTGTAGTTGGATCTCCAAGTTTTTGGAATGCTCCAAATTCCACTTGAGCATCTAAATCTGGATCAATACCAGCAAAAACATCTCTAAACAAGGTTCTAGCACCATGCCAAATGTGTCCGAAGAAGAAGAGCAAAGCAAACGAAGCATGCCCAAAAGTAAACCAACCCCTTGGACTGCTACGAAAAACACCATCGGATTTCAAAGTAGCACGATCTAATTCAAAAATTTCACCCAATTGAGCACGTCTAGCATATTTTTTCACAGTAGCGGGATCACTATAACTGACTCCGTTGAGTTCACCGCCATAGAACTCGACAGTTACACCTACTTGTTCGACACTATATTTTGATTCTGCCCTTCTAAAAGGAACATCGGCTCTAACAATTCCGTCTCCGTCTACCAAAACAACCGGAAATGTTTCAAAAAAAGTAGGCATACGACGTACAAAAAGTTCACGCCCCTCTTTATCTCTAAAGATAGGATGTCCTAACCACCCAACAGCTATTCCATCCCCGTTATCCATTGAGCCCGCTCTGAATAACCCCCCTTTTGCCGGATTATTGCCGATGTAATCATAAAAAGCCAGTTTTTCAGGAATTTTAGACCAAGCTTCAGATAAACTTTGATTTTCAGCTAATCCAGCACCAATTCGTCGATATATTTCTTGTTGGAAGTATCCTTGATCCCATTGATAACGAGTGGGACCAAATAATTCAATCGGGGTGGTTGCTGAACCATACCACATAGTTCCAGCAACTACAAAAGCTGCAAAAAAGACAGCAGCAATACTACTGGAAAGGACGGTTTCAATATTTCCCATACGTAATCCTTTGTATAGGCGTTGAGGTGGACGGACACTAAGATGGAATAGACCCGCCAATATGCCCAAGGTCCCTGCTGCAATATGATGAGAGGCGATTCCTCCCGGAACAAAAGGATCAAAACCCTCCACACCCCACGCTGGATTTACGGATTGTACCCTTCCGGTTAGTCCATAAGGATCGGACACCCATATTCCAGGACCATACAATCCTGTTACATGAAATGAACCAAACCCAAAACAAGCCACTCCTGATAGAAATAAATGAATTCCAAAGATCTTAGGCAAATCCAAAGAGGGTTTTCCTGTACGTTCATCAGTAAATATTTCTAGATCCCAATACACCCAATGCCAGATAGCTGCCAAAAAGCACAAGCCAGAAAACACAATATGTGCCCCGGCCACACCTTCATAACTCCAAATACCCGGATTCGTTACAGTACCCCCTGTGATACTCCAACCGCCCCATGAATTGGTTATTCCTAAACGAGTCATGAAGGGTATAACGAACATACCCTGTCTCCACATCGGATCAAGAACAGGATCAGAAGGATCAAAAACTGCTAATTCGTATAGAGCCATCGAACCGGCCCAACCAGCAACCAGAGCTGTATGCATTATATGGACAGAAATCAAACGACCGGGATCATTCAATACGACGGTATGAACACGATACCAAGGCAAACCCATGGAAATACCCCTTTATCAACGAAAAATAAACACAATGTAACTTTATTGCATTATAAAAAAATATGCTGTGGACCCTCTTTTTAGTGGATTATCTTGGATAAAGGATTAATATTTGTTTGATTCTTTTCGTAATAATTACTTTTAGTAATAATGAAACTATTTTGTTCGCAGGAACAAAAAGAAGCAGATCTATTCTACACCCGATAAGTACCAATACGCAATGGTAAGGGAGTTGATATTATTTTATATGAATGAATGCATATATATATTTGTTCATCATTCAAAGCACTTATTTGTAATAATTTTCCTTTATTCATTTTGCCTTCTTTTTTATGAACTTAGTCAATCTATGGATAAAATATGATAATAAAATATGGTAAAGGCCAATATTATTAGGACAACAAACCCATTGTTACGCTTTCACATCAAAGTGAGATATAGTACTTAATTTTTCTTTTATTTTATGCCTATTGGTGTTCCAAGAGTACCTTTTCGAAGTCCTGGAGAGGAAGATGCATTGTGGATTGACGTATAGTGCGACTTGTCAGATATATTGGGTCATATGGTATTTCCCCGTTCTCTTCCCCGATCGAGATATCCTCCCCTTCACCCAAGAAAGATTTATTTTATTATCAAAAATTTGGAGCGTGAAGTGCAATTAGATCCATTTTTTCGGGAGGGTATACAGATTAATATTATCAATTAGAATAATTTATGGTTGGCTTGGTTAGACCAATAAAATGAAGTATCCAGGCTCCGTTTAGAAAAAAAAAACAAGTTGTAGCAAAAGGACGTGGTATTGGAGCATTTGTCCTATATGTGCAAATCCAAATCGGGCGGATCTTTACGCGGAGTAGAGCATAAACCTAAAAAAATTGAAGAAGCCCATTCAGGAACAAGAAAATTACATCGCGATTTAGATTGTATCTCGATGAAACAATACATCAATGAGAAGTTAGTTAGATAAGTTTAGTAATTTTTTTTATAGATAAACAAAACAGGCCAAAACCCATCTTTCTTGAACAATGAAAGAAAAGCCCCTTTTTATAAGTTAAAGCCTGGTATGAAAAAACAGAAAGCGCTAGAATCTACATCTACACATTGATTCTTTTTTTTTCCTGATTTTTGTTGAACCGTATGCATCAAAAGGTGCATGTACGGTTTCTAAGGGATACAACTTTATCCCAATCAACCGACTTTATCGAGAAAGATTACTTTTTTTAGGCCAAGGGGTTGATAGCGAGATCTCGAATCAACTTATTGGTCTTATGGTATATCTCAGTATAGAGGATGATACCAAAGATCTGTATTTGTTTATAAACTCTCCTGGTGGGTGGGTAATACCCGGAGTCGCTATTTATGATACTATGCAATTTGTGCGACCAGATATACAGACAATATGCATGGGATTAGCCGCTTCAATGGGATCTTTTATTCTCGTCGGAGGAGAAATTACCAAACGTCTAGCATTCCCTCACGCTAGGGTAATGATCCACCAACCTGCTAGTTCTTTTTATGAGGCACAGACGGGAGAATTTATCTTGGAAGCGGAAGAACTACTGAAGCTGCGCGAAACCATCACAAGGGTTTATGTACAAAGGACAGGCAAACCTTTATGGGTTGTATCTGAAGACATGGAAAGAGATGTTTTTATGTCAGCAACAGAAGCCCAAGCTCATGGAATTGTTGATCTTGTAGCGACTGAATAAAAAAAAAAAAGGATTTCACACGAATTCGTGATTTGAGATTTTATCTTCGTACCGGATTTAATATTCTATTCATTAATCTATTAATATAGAAATAAAAGAATTCATAATCATCCGGTTAAGGTCGATCTAAACCAGCCCATTATGTATATGATTCAACATGCCAACTATTAAACAACTTATTAGAAACACAAGACAGCCAATCAGAAATGTCACGAAATCCCCCGCTCTTGGGGGATGTCCTCAGCGACGAGGAACATGTACTAGGGTGTATGTGCGACTCGTTCAGATCATGGGCTAGGACAAAAGAAAGAAAACAATTGATCCAGTATCAACGATCAGTACCAGCGAATAGGACAGAATGGAAGAACTCCATTCAATATCTAAAAATAAAAAAGATCTATTCTTTTCTTGTAGTATCAAATCTATGGTTTCCATTGGTGCAAATCCAATCAACTCAATTTAAAATTTAAGATGAGAAAGAATTCTCCATTGATAGCAAATGGTATCCATTAAGCAGGGGAAATCCTATTTTAAAAAGCAGAAAAATTATGCCTTACTCTTGCAAGAACGGACTAACAGGGTCAGCTACTCAGCTAATCTTCATAATTAAATACCGTTACTGTATTAAGTAGATCTCGTTGTGAAAGACCTAGTACTGGATAATTATGGGTAGAGCCAAAGAGTGTGAACTATACAAGTTAACAATAACATTGATTAAATTAAAGATTAAAGAAAGAAGGGCTCCGGTGTATAGAGAGGACCTCACCGTTTAATAAGTAACCATAGAAACGATGGAACCCACTATATCCATTTATATTTAATACTTTTTTATTTACTATGTGTTTGTTTTTGATACCTAGTATCAATACAATTTTTTTTTCTAGGCATTTCACCTAGAAAAAAAAAGAAAAAATCGTGGTAGGGAAGGTTATAGTAGCAAAAGCCATTGGAATTTTTATTTTATACATTGGAAAAATCCGTTTTGTTATTAATAGACTAGGACACGGGAAGGGAATAACTGAAAGAAAGGAAATCTATTAGTTATTCATCAAAGTTTCATTTATTCAATGACCAGAATTAAACGAGGGTATATAGCTCGAAGACGTAGAACAAAAATTCGTTTATTTGCATCAACCTTTCGAGGGGCTCATTCAAGACTTACGCGTACTATTACTCAACAGAAAATAAGAGCTTTGGTTTCGGCTCATCGGGATAGAGGTAGACAAAAGAGAGATTTTCGTCGTTTGTGGATCACTCGGATAAATGCAGTAATTCGCGAAAATAAAGTATACTTAAGTTATAGTAAATTAATACACAATCTGTACAAGAGACAGTTGCTTCTTAATCGTAAAATACTTGCACAAATAGCTATATTAAATAAGAGTTGTCTTTATATGATTTCCAATGATATCATAAAATAAATAAAATCCGTTGGAGTCGTTTAAATGGAGTTCCCTGGAGAATGAACTCTGGGAAGGTAGAGTAGAAATTAGTATGATAAAATATGATAAAGTCATCAAAATGAAGAAAGACGTTCAATAAAAAATATTTATTCTTCTTATCCAATTTTTTTTTCTTACGACACGACATCTCGATTTTCCTTTTTTTCGAACAAAAAAAAAAAAACGTCAATCCACATTTGAGTTTGGATTAGAATTTTATTTTGATTCAATTGAAAAGTCGGTCTATTTTTTTCTGGTTCTAAGACCGGCAGTTCTAGCGGTTGACTCGGTTCTTTCAAATTGTTTCTCATTATTAAGAAAAGGTAACAGAGATAAAATACGAGCTTGTTTTATAGCAATAGTAATTAATCGTTGTTGTTTTAAGGTCAATCTATTCACCCGTCTAGATAATATTTTTCCTTGTTCGCTAATAAATCGACTAATTAAACTCATATTTCTATAATCAATTCGATCCCCCGATTGGATCGGAGGCAAACGCCTACGAAAAGATCGCTTGGATTTAAGAAAGATTCGCTTGGATTTATCCATGGTTTGTTTATTCCTTATCCTGAAAATCCCAATCCTATTTCTTAATTCGACATCTACATCATGTTTGATCCGATCGAAATAGGATTTGGTTTGTTTATATTTAAATAAATATATATTGTTATGTATAATATGTAATTTTTCATCTTTCTTGGAAGACTGACACACGAGCGGTCGGTTCAATCTATTTCTTTATTTCCCCGTGAATCGTATGTTTGTAACAACAGGGACAAAATTTTCTCAATTCCAATCGACTGGGAGTATTGTGTCGATTCTTTTGAGTAATATATCTGGAAATGCCCATTGATTCCTTATTAACACGATTTCGAACACAACTGGTACATTCCAAAATAACCGTTACTCGGACATCTTTACCCTTGGCCATGAACCTCCTTTGGTTTTTGATTCACTCAATTCTTTAATTTTCCGATCCAAAGCAAGGAAGAAGAAAGGACCAAAAAAAAAAAAAAAAAAAGAAGCAGGTAACTCGAAATCAAATTATGAAAGAAAGATTTCGTTGCAATCAATAAAGTAATAATAAGTAATATAATGATTTCTAACTATATTTAGAATTAAAAATTGTGGTACAGTATTTCATTTTCAGTTAAGTATCTTGTATGATATTGTTGCCCCAACCATCACATTTTTATTTCCACTCTATTATTAATTTGAGCCTGGGCCTTAGTTCATAGTTTCACTGAGGGCGAAGCCTCTTTTTCTTTGTTTTTTTTAATAAGTTAGAAAAAAAAAAAGAAGGGAAGGGATTAGTTACAGATATTTATTGTATCTCTAATCTTCTCCCCCCCTTCCCATATCAATAACTAGAATGAAAAAAAGGGGAATATCAACGCATCCGGAAAAAAACGATTGATCTCTATCAATAAACCTGCTAAAGACCCGAACCATAGAGTACTTACTACCGGTGCCACGGAGAGATATGTTTTTAGATCTCGCATTTTTAAAACTCCTCTTTCTTTATTAGTTAATATAATTTGTATTACATAATGGTAATACATATATGACCAGATGTGTATATGTAGTTAATGACTGACCACTTGTATTGGTACGCGGAGTCCCTAATTCAAATTGAAATGTAAAAAATAGATATTTCTTAAAAGAAAAAAATACGCGCATTTCCGCCCGAAATTCCTAAAAAATTTTAATTTTTTATGGGAGGTTTCATATTTATTTCATACTTTAATATAAGTCTTTTACTATATTATATGTTTGTTATATGATATATGAGACCAAAAAGAAGAAATGACAAGATAATTTGTGTATATCGATGGGGGAAATAAAGATATGGAAAACAAGACAGGGATTCTCTACAATGACACTGTAGACCAATTG